ATAATACATATATTTTAGATGCTGAGGTCCTGGAGTACAAGGTATTTGATGCATACAGATATGTATAATACACTCGGATGCATGCGCTTTGTGGAGCGAGGTTGTATCGATGTATGGGTGTGGGGTTATTATTCGGGCGTGGGCTTGCGGCTGTGGTCTGATACACACGTGTGTATAACAGCGCTATGCGAGGGAGTCGGGCGGTATTGAAGGCAAGAAGGTTTTTTCGGTTTAGGGGTTTGACGAAAAGTACTCTTGTTGGATTGCTGCTTTGTGGGGGGTAAGGGGGGTTTACCGCCCAAAAACTTCTCGCAAGACCGGGGGGATAAGGTAAATGGGGAGATTTCGGTAAAATCTATGTCCTTCATGCATGCATATTATGTACTGCTTAGTTTAGATGTACGATCCTTTGCAGTAACACGAAGAATGGCCTCGCCTCAAAATTAATTGATTCCCACTCGGGATGCTGATGAATTGGAAGAAGCGGGCCGGAGGAGCGAAGTCGGGGGAGCGCCCCTTCTTCCCCCCCCAAAAAAAATACCAGATGCTATTTGATGAGAGGGAGGCAAGGTTAAGGAATGAGGATACTCAGTGCATAACGAGGGAGGCATTTGTGAAGTACAGTTCGGCGTCTCTTATAAGAAGGTCACAACAGATTCAACTCCGTCAGATGCCTTTTAATGGCGATAGGGTCAACTTGAGCTCTGACCCGTGAAAGTGTAGATCTGCGTAGCGCCAGATAGTTAATGGCAAGGTAAAGGTACGAATGGTCGAAACCAAAGTCTCTGTCCGAATTAGTTAAATTGCGCAGCAATTGCCTTGGTTAAGTGTAATTTACAGTTTTATCCATTAATATTTTATTGTGCACAGATTCTGTGTGGATTGAGGAGACGATGGATTAATTGAGGATATTCATTTATGATATGGTTCGTGTTATGTTGATTTACTTTCAGGGTGTAATGGGTTATATTGAGCGATTACGGTTTGTAAAGTCCTTAATTCATAAATTAATTATTCTTGCTTGATAGACATGTTGAATGTAATGATATGGTTATTTCTAACGACTGTTGAGTATGCAATTATGTCCTGTTACCATTGACTATATGTTGACTAGGATAGTTATGCCTAGATGGTCATCTAAGGGATCTTACCGAGAAATAGTTGAATCTAATCTGTTGATTTCGCACTTGAATTTTTTCTATTTACCTCGGAGTGATACTAATAGATAGGGTATTTATCATCTTGATGTAAAGGGTAAGCCATTAATGTTTTCTTCAATTTATGTAAATGATCGATAGGCATGGTTGAAAGATTTTTATGTGTGATTTATATAGTTGATGTTTTGTTGGTTTATGCTAGATATCTTTAAATGTACGATGTAATATCATGCACTAGTTAACTTAGGACTAAACGATGGTTTAATATGCTGAAGGATTGGATGTGTATAACAAGTAGTTATTGGATTATGATATGCAAAGTGAAATGGGTTATATTGCTCGATTAAGGAGATATTAAGTGTAATGGATCAGTACGGGGAGTTTGACTCTATAGTGGTTAAAGAATCTAGGACTCTTTTTACACTGGGATATGCTTTTGTTAGTTCCTAGGTTTGATGGTCTGGTTAAATAAGTGAGTATTTCATTTCTTTGATAAGGAATATTCATGTTTTCATGGATTATTCTGGTAATCTTGTTTATAAGTGTTAATGAATAATGTAAAATCACGGATTGTTATGTTATTAATATTATTCATGTTTTTTATCAGCTATGCTTTATTAATCAATTGAAATGTTTGAATTCATTATGTGATTTTAAACAGTTTTGTTGGTAAATATATGCTTGTGATATTTTTATTAATGCTCTACGTACATATATAGTTATGATACATTAATATTATGTGGCGCTACATATGTGAAATAAACATAAAATGTAAATTATGATATGCTTGGGGTAATTCTATTAATGCTCTATATACATATATAGTCCTACATGCATTAATATAATGTACCAATACACATGTAAAGTAAACATAAAATGTAAATTRTGATATGCTTGGGGTAATTCTATTAATGCTCTATATACATATATAGTCCTACATGCATTAATATAATGTACCAATACACATGTAAAGTAAACATAAAATGTAAATTATGATATGCTTGGGGTAATTCTATTAATGCTCTATATACATATATAGTCCTACATGCATTAATATAATGTACCAATACACATGTAAAGTAAACATAAAATGTAAATTATGATATGCTTGGGGTAATTCTATTAATGCTCTATATACATATATAGTCCTACATGCATTAATATAATGTACCAATACACATGTAAADTAAACATAAAATGTAAATTATGATATGCTTGGGGTAATTCTATTAATGCTCTATATACATATATAGTCCTACATGCATTAATATAATGTACCAATACACATGTAAAATAAACATAAAATGTAAATTATGATATGCTTGGGGTAATTCTATTAATGCTCTATATACATATATAGTCCTACATGCATTAATATAATGTACCAATACACATGTAAAATAAACATAAAATGTAAATTATGATATGCTTGGGGTAATTCTATTAATGCTCTATATACATATATAGTCCTACATGCATTAATATAATGTACCAATACACATGTAAAATAAACATAAAATGTAAATTATGATATGCTTGGGGTAATTCTATTATGCCGGGTGGTTGAAGCATAGTTAAAATTAGAATGCCGGCTTTGGGGGTCGGTGGTGGGGGTTAAAGGCCCCCTGTTTCAAAGTGTTGTGGCCGGATGCTGCCAAAAAAGTCTTGAGGGGTGCTATCCCCCAGTCTCCGGCTTACAAGGCCGGTGCTTTAGGATTAAGCTATCGAGACATCAGTTCAGTATTTTGTTTTCTATAAGCCCTGCGATTGGTAGGCCAATCAAGAAGATGAAAAAGTAGATGGTTGAGGCTAGTTGGCCGATTATAATGAATGGGTCTTCTACTGGCTGTCCTCCGATTCAGGTGAGAATGAGTGTATTTGCTACTAGTAACCAAAATAAAGTTTGTGTTAGGGGCCGGAACATTATACTTCGTTGCTTGGCTGTGTGGAGTAGAGGTATAAGTGCTAAGATTAGGATTGACATTGCCAGGGCTGTGACTCCTCCAAGTTTGTTAGGGATTGAGCGTAGGATGGCGTAGGCGAATAGGAAGTACCATTCTGGCTTGATATGCGGTGGGGTGATTAGTGGGTTTGCTGGGGTGAAGTTGTCTGGGTCTCCAAGCAGGTTCGGTGAGAACAGTGATAGAGAGGTGAGTGCAGTTAATAGGATGAGGAAACCTAGTGAGTCTTTGTAGGAGAAGTATGGGTGGAATGGTACTTTGTCTGGGTTGGAGTTAAGTCCTGTGGGGTTGGTAGATCCTGTTTCGTGCAGAAATAGGAGGTGGATAATGCTGGTCCCGGCAATTAAGAACGGGAGCAGGAAGTGGAAGGCGAAGAAGCGGGTGAGTGTAGCGTTGTCGACTGAAAAGCCCCCCCAGATTCATTGGACAAGTACGTTTCCGATGTACGGAATAGCAGATAGAAGATTAGTAATTACTGTTGCCCCTCAAAATGATATTTGCCCCCATGGCAGGACGTACCCGACGAATGCGGTAGCTATTACCAGAAATAATAGGATTACCCCGATGTTCCAGGTTTCTTTGTATAGGAATGACCCATAATAGATTCCGCGCCCGATATGAAGGTAGATACAAATAAAGAAGAATGATGCTCCGTTGGCGTGTAAGTTGCGGATTAGTCAGCCGTAGTTTACGTCTCGGCAAATATGGGCGACTGATGAGAAGGCTATTGAGGTGTCTGCTGCGTAGTGCATGGCTAGGAAGAGTCCGGTGATGGTTTGTGCCACCAAGCAGAGTCCTAGAAGTGAGCCAAAATTTCATCATGCTGAGATGTTAGACGGCGATGGGAGGTCAATAAATGAGTTGTTGATAATTTTGATCAGGGGGTGGGATTTACGTATGTTGGGTGCCATTAGTTTCTATAGTTGAAGGACAACGGTGGTTTTTCAGATCACAGGCTCTGGTTAAAATCCTGATGGGAATTATGACTTATGTAATGTCTTTTTTTATAATTGGGTTGGTCTTGGGGCTGATTGCTGTGGCTTCTAATCCTTCCCCATACTTTGCGGCTTTAGGGTTGGTTGCAGCGGCTGTTGCTGGGTGTTGAGTGATTATGGGGCTTGGCTCTTCTTTTTTATCGTTGGTGCTATTTTTAATTTATTTGGGTGGAATGCTGGTGGTGTTTGCTTATTCAGCCGCGTTGACTGCTGAGCCCTACCCTGAGGCTTGGGGGAGTTGGTCTGTTTTTTTTTATATTTTGGTGTACTTGGTTGGGGTTTTATGAGTTTATTTAATAATTGATGTGGAGTTTAATTTAGTTAGTGTAGTTGGTGGGTCAGTAGTTGTAAAGGGCGATTGGAGCGGGGTGTCTATGCTGTACGGGGTTGGTGGTTGATTGTTGGTTGTTTCTGGGTGGGTTTTGTTGTTAACTCTTTTTATTGTGTTGGAGGTTAGTCGGGGGCATTTTATTGGCTGTATTCGTGCGGTTAGGTTAGTGTGATGATCATGGCGGAAGTTATTATAAATAAGGCTAGGTAGGTTTTAATTAACCCCTGCTGGATGTTTGAGGTGGTTTTGATTATTGGCAGCTGTTGGCCGATTAATCCTTGTGGTCCGGTTTTTTCGTATCATGTCAGGTCGATTAGGTGAGTGGCGATGTTTTGTGATGCGGTTAAGTTTGTTTTTGGAATGAGGCGGTGCATAGTGGCTGGGAAGAATCCAAGGGAACTTGAGAATGAGTGCACGATATTTTTTTGTGGGTGTTTTATCATGGTTGAGATTTTTGCTGCGTCTATGGCTGCGATCAGGCCAATTATGGTAACTGCGATGGCTGCTTGTTTGGCGGTCGCGGGTATTGTCATTACTGGTGATTTAACCGGGAGTATGTTGTATGAGATTAGGAATCCCGCTGTTACGCTCCCTAGTGCCAGGCGTTTGATAGGGTTTGTCAGGGTTTTGTTGTTTTCGTTAATTGGTGAGATTGTGGTGGATCGTGGGCTTCCTATGACAGCGAAGAAAATGATTCGAAAGCTGTACACGGCTGTGAATGATGTGGCGATAAGCGTTATTGTGAGGGCCCATGAGTTTGTTATGGATGTGTTTATGGCTTCAATGATGGCGTCTTTAGAGAAAAACCCGGCTAGAAACGGGGTTCCGGTGAGGGCTAGGCTGCCGATTGTTAGGCAGGATGTGGTGATTGGTATGGAATTTTGAAGTCCACCCATTTTTCGGATGTCTTGTTCGTCGTTTAGGCTGTGGATTATGGATCCTGAGCAAAGAAATAGTATTGCTTTAAAGAAGGCATGAGTACAGATGTGGAAAAACGCTAGTTGTGGTATATTCAGGCCGATTGTTACCATTATTAGTCCGAGTTGGCTTGATGTTGAGAAGGCGATAATTTTTTTAATGTCGTTTTGTGTGAGGGCACAGGCTGCTGTAAATAGGGTGGTGATAGCTCCCAAGCAGAGGCAGGTGGTTAGGGCGGTTTGGTTGTTGCTAATTAGTGGGTGGGTTCGAATCAGAAGGAAAATGCCAGCTACCACTATTGTGCTTGAGTGTAGTAGGGCGGAGACTGGTGTCGGGCCTTCTATGGCTGCTGGCAGTCAGGGGTGAAGTCCGAACTGGGCTGATTTTCCAGTTGCTGCGAGGATTAGGCCTAGCAGAGGGAGTGTTGTGGTGTTGTCCAGGGTGAAGATTTGTTGGAGTTCTCAGGAGTTGGTGTTTATTGATATTCATGCTATGGCCAGGATTAGACCGATGTCACCAACTCGGTTATAGATTACTGCTTGCAGGGCTGCTGTGTTTGCGTCGGCTCGTCCGTACCACCACCCAATCAGGAGGAATGACATTATTCCGACCCCTTCTCAGCCAATAAAAAATTGGAAGAAGTTGTTAGCTGTTACCAGGATGATCATGGCTACTAGGAATGTCAGCAGATACTTAAAGAAGCGGGTGATCAATGGGTCTGATGCTATGTACCATACGGCGAATTCTAGAATTGATCATGTCACGAACAGTGCAACTGGGAGGAAAAAGGTTGTGTAGATATCAAATTTAAAGCTGATGTTGATGTTGAATGTGTCGATATTTATCCATTGGATATTGGTTGAAATTGTTTCTAACCCCTGGTCTAAGTAGATGAGTAGGGGTATGAGGCTGATCACGAAGGCTGTTTTTACGGCTGTTTTAGATAACGTGTGGATGGCCGCGGAGTTTTTATACATACTCGTGGCTAGGGGCAGGGTTAGTGTTGTGATGGATAAAAGTGTTGCTGATGTGAATATCAGAGGTAGGTTCATAGCTTTTACTTGGAATTGCACCAAGAGTTTTTGGCTCCTAAGGCCAATGGATAGGCTATTCTCCTATAAAAGCCGAACAGGCCGTGGAGTTGAACCACGGTGTTGAGTAATTAGCAGTTCTCAATGCCCCCGCCCGGCTCGGTTGACAAGGGGTGGTTAACCCCTATCTCTAGAATCACAATCTAGTGTTTTTTAAACTATGTCAACAAGAGAATAGTCCCCAGACGATCTCTGGCTTCATTATAATGGGAATAACGGGGAGAAGGTGAAGGGCCATTAGTGAATGTTCTCGGGTGTGTGTTGGGTGGGTGGAGGAGATGAATAATGGGGTGGGGCCTCGTTGGGTAATTAAAAATATGTAAAGAGAATAGCTAGCGGTTAGTAGTGTGCCCAGCCCTGTCAGTACAATTGTTCAGCTTGATCAGTTAAATAGGGCTGTTATGATTGTGATTTCTCCTATTAGGTTTGGAGACGGGGGCAGGGCTATGTTGGCTAGGTTGGAGAGAAGCCATCACGTTGCCATTAGTGGCAAGATGGTTTGTAGTCCTCGTGCTAGTAGTAATGCGCGGCTGTGTGTGCGCTCATAGTTGGTGTTGGCCAAGCAGAATAATGACGATGAAATTAGGCCATGCGCAATTATAAGGGCTACTGCACCTGTGAAGCTTCATGGGGTTTGAATTAATGCCGCTGAAATTACAAGTCCTATGTGGCTGACTGACGAGTAGGCGATTATTGATTTAAGGTCTGTTTGTCGAAGGCAGATGGAGCTTGTCATAATAATTCCCCATAGTGATAAGATAAGAAACGGATAGGATAAGTTTTTGAGCGTTGGTGTCAGGGCTGTTGAGATGCGGAGGATGCCGTATCCGCCAAGTTTAAGGAGTACGGCTGCTAGTACTATAGAGCCTGCAATTGGGGCTTCGACGTGGGCTTTAGGGAGTCACAGGTGAGTTCCGTAGAGCGGTATTTTTACTATAAAGGCTAAGAGACAGGCCAGTCATCATAATTTATGTGCTCATGTTTGTGTCGTTACAGTTGGGGATAGGAGTATAATTGGGGTTGACAGAGTTCCTGATTGAGTTTGCAGTCACAGGAGGGCGATTAGCAGAGGTAGTGATCCCGCTAACGTGTAAAAGAGGAAGTATGTGCCTGCGTTTAGTCGCTCTGTTTGGTTTCCTCATCGGGTGATGATGATGAGTGTTGGAATCAGGGTTATTTCGAATATGATGTAGAATAGAATTAATTCTGTTGCTGAGAATGCTATAATTAATGACAATTGGAGGGCAGTGACTGTTGTTAAGAATATTCGTTGGCGCTGTACGGGCTCATGCGAGAGGTGATGTTGGCTGGCCAGGATTATTAGTGGGAGTAGTCAGCACGATAGGATTAGTAGAGGGGATGATAGTGGGTCGATGGATGTTGAGTGGGTGGTGAAGCTCGGGGTTTCTGATGAGTTTATAAATCATGTCAGGCTTAGTGCGGCGATTGCAAAGCTTTGTGCTGTGAGTGAGGACCATAGTCATTTTCGTGGGGCAATTCAGGTTAGTGGGATTAGCATTATGGTTGGGATTAAAATTTTTAGCATTGTAGGAGGTTTAAGTTGTGCAGATTGTCTGTTCCGTGAGTACGTGTTGTTGCTACTATTAGTGATAAGCCCACCCCCGCTTCGCAGGCGGAGAATGTTAATATTACTATTGGGGCTGTGGTTAGTGTTGACGAGCAGAGGTGGGTTGGTCATGAGCATAGGCCGATGTAGAGGGACAGTATCACCCCTTCTAGACATAGCAGGGCCGATAGAAGGTGGGTGCGGTGAAGTGACAGGCCGACTAGGCCAAGAAAAAACGATGTGCAGAAGCTGAAGTGTATAAGTGTCATAGAGAGTTTATGGAATTAAACCACAATTTGTTGAGTCGAAATCAACTGTCTTTATTGGACTAAAATCTCATTCCGCCCATTCAAGTCCGCCTTGTGCTCATTCGTAGATTAATCCGACTGTTAGTAGGACGATGATTATGGAGGCTCAGATTGAAGTTACTGCAGGGTCAGGAAGGTGGATGGCTCAGGGAGATGGGAGAAGAAGGGCGATTTCTAGGTCAAATAGTAGAAAAAGAATTGCGACTAGGAAAAATCGTATGGAGAATGGTAATCGAGCGGATCCGAGTGGGTCAAATCCGCATTCGTATGGTGACAGTTTTTCTGAGTCCGGGCTTATTTGGGGCAGTCAGAATGCTAGTGCGGCCAGGATGAGCGATAGGGCTGAGGCAATTAGTAGAATTGTTGATGTCATTACTTTTTCCCAGGTTTTAACTAAGACCGTGTGATTGGAAGTCACGCGTACTTCTATACTAAAAAAGTAGGACCCTCATCAGTAAATTGACACGTAGAGGAATAGTCATACTACGTCTACGAAATGCCAGTATCATGCTGCGGCTTCAAACCCGAAGTGGTGCTTAGATGTGAAGTGGTATTGAATTTGCCGTAGTAGGCATACTAGTAGAAACAGGGATCCGATGATGACGTGCAGGCCGTGGAAGCCTGTTGCTACAAAGAATGTTGACCCGTACACTCCGTCTGCGATGGTAAATGGGGCTTCGTAGTATTCTATTGCTTGAAGGGCTGTGAAGTATAGTCCAAGAGCGATAGTCATGGCTAGTGATTGAATAGCTTCTTTTCGGTTGCCGTGCATGATGCTGTGGTGGGCTCATGTTACAGTCACCCCAGATGCTAGTAATACTGCTGTGTTAAGCAGGGGGACTTCAAATGGGTTTAGTGGGATGATGCCGGTTGGGGGTCAAATTTCTCCTAGCTCGGGGGTTGGGGATAGGCTTGAGTTGTAAAAGGCCCAGAAGAACCCGATGAAGAAGAACACTTCCGAGGTAATAAAAAGGATTATTCCGTATCGTAGGCCTTTTTGGACTGGCAGGGTGTGGTGTCCTTGAAATGTCCCTTCGCGGATAATATCTCGTCATCATTGAATTATTGTTAGGATTATTGTAATAAAGCCCAGAGTTAGTAGCGTTATTGATTCGAAGTGGAATCATATTGCTAATCCAGATGTTATAAGGAGGGCTGCTACTGCCCCTGTTAGGGGTCATGGGCTGGGGTCGACTATGTGGTAGGCATGTGCTTGGTGGGCCATTAGACGTTTTCTTGTAGGTACAGGCTTAGAAGCAGTACGAATACGTAAGCTTGAATTATGGCAACAGCAATTTCTAATAGTGTCAGAAGGAGGAGAACTGTTGATGTTAGTATTGATACAGTTGGTATTACTGGCAGGAGGACGAATGCGGCTGAGGCAATAAGTTGAATTAGCAGGTGCCCCGCTGTGAGGTTTGCTGTCAGTCGAACCCCGAGGGCTAGCGGTCGGATGAAAAGGCTGATTGTCTCGATCATAATAAGGGCCGGGATAAGTGGGGTTGGGGTACCCTCCGGGAGTAGGTGGCCTAGGGCTGTAGTAGGCTGATTACGTAGCCCGATGATAACAGTGGCTATTCATAACGGCACGGCCAGCCCTATGTTTATTGATAGCTGTGTGGTTGGGGTGAATGTGTATGGTAGGAGTCCTAGTAGGTTCAATGACATTAGTATTAACATCAGTGATGTTAATAATAGGGCTCATTTGTGCCCTGGCAGGTTTACAGGGAGGAAGATTTGTTTGGTGAAGTTCAAGATGAATCATGATTGCAGTGTCGTTAGGCGGTTATTTAACCATCGGCTGGGGGTGGAGGTGATTATAAAGACCGGGGAGGCTAAGGCTACGTACACTAATGGGATTAGGAGGAGAGTTGGGCTCATGAATTGGTCGAAAAAGCTTAGGCTCATGGTCAGTTTCATGGGGTTGGTTTTGGTTTTTCTGTGTTTTGTGTTGTTGGCTCGTTGAATGGGCGGTGGTTAGCTACTTTAGGCGGGATGAGGATGAGTAGAACTAGTCATGAGAAAATAAGGATTAAAAATCATGGGCCCGGGTTTAGTTGCGGCATTTCACTAAGGGTGGTTGGTGGTCACCATTCTTCAGCTTAAAAGGCTGTTGCTTATCCCTTATTAGCTTCTTAGTGAGGTTTCTAGTATTGATGAAGATCAGTTTTCAAAGTCAGATAGTGGCACAGATTCGATTGCAATTGGTATAAAGCTGTGATTTGCTCCGCAGATCTCGGAGCATTGTCCGTAGAAGATTCCGGGTCGTGTGATGATGAATGATGTTTGGGTTAGGCGTCCAGGAATAGCGTCTGTTTTGACCCCTAGGGCGGGGACTGCCCAGGAGTGGAGAACATCTTCAGCTGTTACTAGTATTCGGGTGGGTGATTCTATTGGTACCACTATTCGGTTGTCGACTTCTAACAGCCGAAATTGTCCGGGGGCGAGGTCTGTGGCGGGGGTTATGTATGAGTCGAATGTGAGGTCTTCGTAGTTTGTATATTCGTAGCTTCAGTATCATTGGTGGCCGATGGTTTTTACAGTTAAGTGTGGATCGTTTATTTCGTCCATGAGGTATAGGATTCGGAGCGATGGTAGGGCGATGACGACCAGGATGATGGCTGGCATGATAGTTCACACTATTTCAATTTCTTGGGCGTCCATGGAGCTAGTGTTAGTTAGTTTGGTGGTTATTATGATAGTAATAATGTAGAGGACAAGTGTGCTAATAAGAAAGGCTGCTATTATAGTGTGGTCATGGAAGTGGAGTAGTTCTTCTATAATTGGTGAGGCTGCGTCTTGAAAACCTAGTTGTGTAGGGTGTGCCATGATTGAGGTGTGCCGGGGTTTAACTAGCTATTCCGTCTTGACAAGGCGACGTAATTATTTTACTAACACCTCAATAAGAAAATGGCAGATGGGTCATGCGTCTGACTTGAAATCAGTTTATGGGGGTTCGACTCCCTCTTTTCTTGTTAATTATGTTGGATTTGAACAAAGGCTGGTTCTTCGAATGTGTGATAAGGTGGCGGGCATCCGTGTAGTCATTCGATATTGGTTGGTGTTAATTCGGTTAGTAAGACTTCTCGTTTTGCAGCGAATGCTTCTCAAATAATAAATATCATTATGATCACTGCTACTAGTGAAATTAATGAGCCAATTGATGAGACAGTGTTTCATAGTGTGTACGCGTCTGGGTAGTCTGAGTATCGCCGTGGTATGCCGGCTAGGCCAAGGAAGTGCTGCGGAAAGAATGTTATGTTAACCCCCGCGAATATCACCCCAAAGTGAATTTTTGTTCATGTTTCGTGGAGGGTGTACCCCGTAAATAGTGGGAATCAGTGTACAAACCCGCCCATGATAGCAAATACTGCTCCTATCGACAGTACATAGTGGAAGTGGGCTACCACGTAGTAGGTGTCGTGCAGGACAATGTCTAATGAAGAGTTAGCTAGCACGATTCCGGTTAGGCCCCCGACTGTGAATAGGAAGATGAATCCAAGTGCCCATAGTATAGCTGCGTCTCATTTGATTGCCCCGCCATGTATAGTAGCTAATCAGCTAAATACTTTCACCCCAGTTGGAATGGCAATAATTATGGTGGCGGATGTGAAGTAGGCTCGTGTATCTACGTTCAGGTCTACTGTGAATATGTGGTGGGCTCATACGATGAAGCCTAGCAGTCCGATTGATATTATGGCCCACACTATACCCATGTACCCGAATGGTTCTTTTTTGCCGGAGTAGTATGTTACAATGTGGGAGATTATACCGAATCCTGGAAGAATTAGAATATAAACCTCGGGGTGGCCAAAGAATCAGAATAGGTGTTGGTAAAGAACCGGATCACCCCCTCCTGCTGGGTCGAAGAATGTTGTGTTGAGATTCCGGTCAGTGAGCAGCATAGTGATTCCGGCTGCGAGAACCGGTAGCGACAGAAGAAGTAGTACGGCCGTGATTAACACGGATCATACAAATAGCGGGGTTTGGTATTGGGTCATGGCTGGTGGTTTCATGTTGATTGTAGTTGTAATGAAGTTGATTGCTCCGAGGATTGAAGAGATTCCGGCCAAATGTAGGGAGAAGATGGTTAGGTCCACGGAGGCTCCTGCATGTGCCAGGTTGCCCGCCAGCGGCGGGTAGACTGTTCACCCGGTGCCGGCCCCAGCTTCTACACCTGATGAGGCTAGAAGTAGCAGGAAAGATGGGGGCAGTAATCAGAAGCTTATATTATTTATTCGCGGAAATGCCATATCTGGGGCCCCGATCATTAGTGGTACAAGTCAGTTTCCAAAGCCCCCGATCATGACGGGTATCACTATAAAGAAAATTATCACGAAGGCGTGGGCGGTAACAATAACGTTGTAGATTTGGTCATCGCCGAGGAGGGTCCCGGGTTGACTCAGTTCTGCTCGAATTAGTAGGCTGAGGGCTGTTCCTACTATGCCAGCTCAGGCCCCGAATACGAGGTACAGAGTGCCAATGTCTTTGTGGTTGGTTGAGAATAGTCAGCGAGTGATTGCCACAGGTAGGATGGCCGAGTGCTAGGCGGTGGGTTGTAGCCCCAATAACAAGGGTTAGATTCCCTCTCCTTACCAAGCCCCGCGTTGTTGAACATATTCGACTGCAAATCGAAAGAAGCAAATGAGAATTTGCCGGGGCTTCTCCCGTTTTTAGAAGCGGGAGAAGTAGAAAAAAGCCCGCTGGATAGGGCGCTTAGCTGTTAACTAAGATGTTGAGGGATCGAGGCCCTCTTTTCTAGGAAGGCTTTAGCTTAATTAAAGTAGCTGAGTTGCATTTAGCTGATGTTGGATAAAGTCCTGCAGGTCTTATCAGAGGCTGGGGGAGTTTAACCCCTATTTTGGGCTTTGAAGGCCCCTAGTTTTATTATCTTAAGCTTCTATGTTAGTAGGGGTGTGATTGGCAGGAGTAGAATTGATAGAGAAATTGTGGTTGCTAACAGAAGTGAAGGTTGTTTAGAGGTGGTGTTGTAGCTTGTTTGGGAGTTGCTTATGCCTGGGTGCGTTGTTAGTGATGCGGTGTATGACAGGCGTAAGTAGAAGAATAGGCTCAGGAGGGCTGATAGTGTCATGATTGTTGCTATTGTGTTGATATTCTGTTTAGTCAATTCTTGGATGATCAGTCATTTTGGTATAAACCCCGATAGTGGTGGTAGCCCGCCTAGTGAGAGTAATGTTAAAACTGAGAGTGATGAGATAACTGGGGATTTTTGTCAGGATGTGGATAATGTTTTGATTTTTGTTGAGGAGGTTTGTTTTAGGGCCAAAAATAGTGCCGTGGTCATGATTAAGTAGATTACGAAGTTTAGTATAGCGAGTTTGGGTGACAGGGTTAAAACGGTTACTATTCACCCAAGATGCGCGATTGATGAGAAAGCCAGAATTTTTCGTAGGTGAGTTTGATTTAGCCCCCCTCACCCCCCAGTTAGAGCTGAGATGAGACCAGCTGTCAGAAGAATTTCTGGTTTTAGTGAGTTTTGTGTTAAAAGTAGTAATGCTACTGGGGCGATTTTTTGTCAGGTTGATAGAATTAGGCCAGTTATCAGGTTCAGTCCTTGAAGGACTTCCGGCAGTCAGAAGTGGAATGGGGCTAGCCCGAGTTTTATGCTCAGAGCAATTGTTAGTGTGGTGGTTGAAAGGGGGTTTGATATATTCGTAATGGATCATTCCCCAGTGTCTGAGGCATTATTAATGCTTGAGAACAGGATGAGGGCAGAGGCTGCTGCTTGAACTAGGAAGTACTTTACTGAGGCCTCTACAGATCGTGGGTGGTGATGTTGTGTTATTAGGGGGATTATAGCTAGTGTATTGATTTCTAGTCCGGCCCAGGCCAGGAGTCAGTGGTGGCTGGATAATGTGGTGATTGTCCCGATAGCTAGGCTAGACATTACAATTGATAGTGCAAGGGGGTTCATTAGTAGGGGAAGGAGTTTAACCAACATGTTTGGGGTATGGGCCCAAAAGCTTGTTTAGCTGACCTTACTAGGAGGTTGTATAGTGGGAGTACGGAGAGTTTTGATCTCTCAGGTGCAGGTTCGATTCCTGCTTTTCTAAGGATATGAGGGGATTTGAGCCCCTATAGTCCACTGTATCAAAGTGGCCCCTAACTTTCGGGCACATTCCTATGTTTGAGGGGGTAGCCCGTTGCATGAGATTGGTAGGGTGATGTGTAGGAGGATTAAAGCTAGGGTAATTGGTAGAAAGTTTTTTCAAATGAGGTGTATGAGTTGGTCATAACGGAATCGGGGGTATGAGGCGCGAATCCATAGGAAGAGGACTGATAGTGCTGAGGCCTTTGTGATTAGTGAGATTGTGGTTAATTCGTTGGTATGGTGCAGTGACCCGAGGAACAGAACGGCGGAGAGGGTGTTTATTATTAGAATGTTTGCGTATTCGGCCAGGAAAAATAGGGCAAATGGGCCCCCTGCGTATTCTACGTTGAATCCTGAGACTAGTTCTGATTCGCCCTCCGTGAGGTCAAATGGGGCTCGGTTGGTTTCGGCGAGGGTTGAGATGAACCATATTGCTGCCATAGGCCATCCTGGGACGATTAGTCATATATGTTCTTGGGTGATGTTAAAGTTGAATAGTGTGAAACCTCCGGTTAGTATGACCATACATAAAAGGATTAATCCCAGAGTTACTTCGTAGGAGATTGTTTGTGCTACTGCTCGTAAAGACCCGATAAGGGCATATTTTGAGTTTGATGCTCAGCCGGACCCTAGGATTGAATAAACTGTCAGGCTGGAGAGGGCTAGGATGAATAGGATGCCTAGGTTTAGGTCGGCTAACGAGAATGGTATTGGTATTGGGGCTCAGATTGACATGGACAACATAAATGCCAGAGTTGGGGCCAGTAGGAACATGGTTTGAGATGATGTTGTTGGTCGGACTGGTTCTTTGATGAAGAGTTTTACTCCGTCTGCAATTGGCTGGAGAAGGCCGGTTGGTCCGACGATGTTGGGGCCTTTACGGTGTTGTATATACCCAAGGACTTTACGTTCGACCAGGGTGAAGAAGGCTACGGCCAAGAGGATAGGGATTATGAAAAGTAGCGGGTTTATTAGGTGGGTAATTATAGTGGTCATAGTTAGTGAGGGGATTTGAACCCCTAGATGAAAGGGCTTAGGCCTTTTGCGTAACCGGGTGCTGCCACACTAACTAACCCTGTCTTGGTCTGGGTTTGTAGGTCTAGTGTCAGTTTAGTGGGCGGCACTGAGATTAGGTTGAAGCGTGCTTTTGTATTGGCTTCACTCTTTCGGTCCTTTCGTACTAGGAAGGGTCCTTCACAGATAGAAACTGACCTGGATTACTCCGGTCTGAACTCAGATCACGTAGGGCTTTAATCGTTGAACAAACGAACCATTAGTAGCGGCTGCACCACTGGGGTGCCCTGATCCAACATCGAGGTCGTAAACCTACTTGTCGATATGAACTTTTTAAGTAGATTGCGCTGTTATCCCCAGGGTAACTTGGTTCGTTGATCAGTCATACTGGATCAAAAAGGTCAGATGTTCTGATGTTTAGAACTGTCGTTCGTTTTAGGGGGTGTGCCCCCTTTTCGCGGAGGATATCTTATTCTCCGTGGTCGCCCCAACCGAAAACATTGGGTCATTTCTGCTTAGTTAAAAATTTAATCTTTTGATGGCGGTTAGAGAGCAGTTGCTTGTGTTTTAAGCTCCATGGGGTCTTCTCGTCTTGTGCGTGTATCCCCGCTTCTGCACGGGGGGATCAGTTTCACTGACAGGATAAGAGAGACAGTTGAATCTTCGTGGTGCCATTCATACCAGTCTTTATTTAAAAGACAAGTGATTACGCTACCTTTGCACGGTCAGAATACCGCGGCCGTTGAACAATTTGTCACTGGGCAGGCTGGACCTCTTATACTTGTGTGTTGGCAAGAGGCGATGTTTTTGGTAAACAGGCGAGATTCTGTGTTTGCCGAGTTCCTTTCTTATCTTTTTGTCTTTCCGTGGCATGTTCTTGTGTCAGGTTAACGGCTTAGTTTTGAAGGGTTTACTTGTTTGGTTGCTGTTGTTCTTTCATAAAGGACGTTAATTAACAGTGAATAATTCGTTCTGTTGTACACTCATATTAGGAGGATGTTAAATCCTTGTTACTAGTTCTAGCATAAGTTCTTCCACGGGTTCGTGGAATGGCTCGATAGGGGTGTTGGGTTCAGGTTGCATGCTTGTATTGTTGGGTGGCTGTGTGTGTGAGCTTTGACGCTTTCTTTGTAGGTGGCTGCTTTTGGGCCAACTGGTTCAAGCCCCTTGTTAGTTGTAGTCATTACCCATTGTTTTGGGCTGTTCCCCCTTTCAATTTGGCTGTACCCTAATTGAATGGGTCCTAATAGTTGTTTTATGCTTATGTTGCTATTTAACATTATTGGGGTGGAGCTTATACTCTTTTCTCGAGCAACCAGCTATCACTAAGCTCGTTAGGTCTGTCACCGCTACTTGGAGGTCGTCCCACTCTTTTGCCACAGAGACGGGTTTGCTCTAAAAGCTGCCTCGGAGTAGCTCGCTTAGTTTCGGGTAGTCAAACTTAAATGACTTTTTGCTTGAGGTTGACTGGCTAGACCATGATGCAAAAGGTACGAGGGTGAGTCTCTGCTGTTGGTGGCTTTTGGTGGTTTTTCATTTCTATTTCATCTTTCCCTTACGGTACTATGTCTATAGCTTTAAGATAATGTTCTATCGCCAATACTGAGTATTTAGAATGTTTTATTTAGAGGATGTGGGTGGTTGTTTGTGTGTTTGGTAATGTGAGCTAGACTTTGGGCTCAAGATGGTTCGATTTAAACGAACATTGATTCGGTGTAAGCGAATAGCTTTGTGTTAAGCTACATTTTGTTCCAAGCTCACCTTCCGGTGCGCTTACCATGTTACGACTTACCTCTTCTTAAAATTGGTTGGTTTTTATATAGTGGTGAGGTATTTTTGAAGAGGGTGACGGGCGGTGTGTGCGCGCCCCGGGGCCGCCTTAAAAAGAACACTCTTGTTTCTTTTTACTGCTAAATCCTCCTTCTGACCAGGTTTCATAGTGGTCTTTCGTTTATTCTGTTTGCAGAAAATGTAGCCCATTTCTTCCCACTTCATAAACTACACCTTGACCTGACGTTTTTACGGCTGGTAATTATGCCTACTTGTTTGCCTTCACAGGGTGGGCTGGTGACGGTGGTATATAGGTTGATTGGCTAGAAGTGGTTAGGTTAAGCGGGGGTTATCGATTATAGAACAGGCTCCTCTAGATGGGTGTGGGGCACCGCCAAGTCCTTTGGGTTTTAAGCTGAGGCTCGTAGTTCCCTGGCGGATTTTGGTGTAAGTGGTCAAAGTTTAAGGCTGGGCATAGTGGGGTATCTAATCCCAGTTTGTACCCCAGCAGTCGTGAGTTCAAGTTGTTTATGGTAGAGTTACTTTCGTGACTGGGTTTCTAAGCACCGATAGCGTACTACAGCTGAGTTGCAGTTCAACTCTATTGTTTTTACCTTTAATCACGCTTTACGCCGTCAACTATCAACTTGAGTCTTTCGTATAACCGCGGTGGCTGGCACGAGATTTACCGGCTCTGTTGACTGTAACTGAGTCAAGCTTGACGCTTATTTTCAATGTTAATCACTGCTGAGTTCCCTTGGGGGTGTGGCGTAGCAAGGTGTCTTGGGCCTGAGGCGGGCCTGATACCGGCTCCTTATCCCCTGGTCGGGGGCGTAAGGGCATTTTCACTGGGGTGCGGACACTTGCATGTGTAAGTTCAGTCATGGTTGATTGCAAGGCTGGGACCAAGCCTTTATGTCACCGGATCTTTTTAGGGATCATCTTAGCGTCTTCAGTGCTATGCTTTTATTAAGCTACGTTGAC